TACTTCTTTTGACCGAAATAAACCTCTTTCTCTCTATTTTGTTGAGTTATTGCATTCATTAATAAATAAGTGATGATCAAATGGTTTTTACTCAGAAAACCTTTGGGTTTAGCTTTGGCTTTTTTAAATCATCGTGGTTCTAGTATGAATCTGAGGTTTCAATTGATTCATAGGGTCTCAACAAGATAATTCCTATAAAAAAAAGATAGGGAAGAGAAGATTCAATAGGCCTGTTACGATTAACATAAAGAAAGATGGATGAGCCAACTTGAGATTGTATTTATTGGCATTATCATCACAAAGAAGAGATTCCGGATTTTTATTACTTCGTATCTTTATCTTTGGGTCAAATCGAGTAAAGCGGCTAATCCCACAAGAAGTTTTAAACTCTCTATTCCATATCCGTTGAAACCAGTATTTGTGTGTTTTGGCTTGAGCCGTACGAGATGAAATTCTCATATACGGCTCTCAGAGGGGGAGTCTTTCTTCGGTTACCTATCTCAATAAAGTATATGATTGGTTCGAGGAACGTCTCGAGATTCAAGCGATTGCAGATGATATAACTAGTAAATATGTTCCTCCTCATGTCAACATATTTTATTGTCTAGGGGGGATTACGCTTACTTGTTTTTTAGTACAAGTAGCTACGGGTTTTGCTATGACCTTTTACTATCGTCCAACTGTTACAGAGGCTTTTTCCTCTGTTCAATACATAATGACTGAGGTAAACTTTGGTTGGTTAATTCGATCAGTTCATCGATGGTCAGCAAGTATGATGGTTCTAATGATGATCTTGCACGTATTTCGTGTGTATCTTACGGGTGGTTTTAAAAAACCCCGCGAATTAACTTGGGTTACGGGGGTGGTTCTGGCTGTATTGACCGCATCTTTTGGTGTAACAGGTTATTCCTTACCTCGGGACCAAATTGGCTATTGGGCAGTAAAAATTGTAACAGGCGTGCCCGAAGCTATTCCTATAATAGGATCGCCTTTGGTAGAATTATTACGTGGAAGTGCTAGTGTGGGCCAATCCACTTTAACTCGTTTTTATAGTTTACATACTTTTGTATTGCCTCTTCTTACTGCCATATTTATGTTAATGCACTTTCCAATGATACGTAAGCAAGGTATTTCGGGTCCTTTATAGAGAAGGCAGATCATAGATATTTGTAATTTATCATATCGGGGAGGAACAAGAGTCTTTCATTGCTACAAATATGGATTATTGAAAAATAAGGCATGTTATTTGGATACTTCTATTCAACTCTGAAGTATTGTTTATTTGATACGAATCGAATAGTTGAAGTATATTTTCCTAAACTAAAAGAGGATGGATTATGGGAGTGTGTGACTTGAACTATTGATTGGTCCATGCAGATATATGATTTGATCCGCCACGTTGGAATTCAAAAACCAATGTGTTTCCGCATCCAACCATCACGTCAGTCCCTTTATGTAGTATAGGATATAGGATAGGCCGGTTCGCTTGAGGAGAATATTTTCTATGATCATATCATACCCCCCGCCGAATCATGTCATGCATGAAAAGGCTCCGTAAAATCCCTAAAATAAGTGATGTGGAATGATCCAATGTTCTATTTCTTCCACTTTGTTTGATTTTTATTTTTAATTTTATTATAATTAATTGAGAGTAATCTTAGTAAGTTTTTTATAGTATGTAGATGCATTCATTTCCTATGCATCGACCCTGATTTAGGATACTATCGGAGTTAAATAAGGGAAGGGATCTAAGGAAGAACAGGGGCTAGACTTTATTAGTAACAAGTAAAAACTTTGTATTTTTGTATGTAATACAATCGAGATGTTGTGGGGATAAATACCAACCAAAAGACATGAGACAATCCAAAAAGCACTTGATCATGATCGAATTTGTAAGCCTACTTGGATATTGAGCATTTCCTTGTTGCCAGAACTGAATTATTTGCAATGAATCGTTGTAACTCGGGGAAAGGAAATTTGATAAATCTTTTATTACATAGATTCATTCTACATTAAATATGTATGAAATATAGATCTTCTATGGATCTATTTCTTTGATTCTTGCTCGAGCCGGATGATAAAAAATTATCATGTCCGGTTCCTTTGGGGGATGGATCCACAAAAATTCACCTATCCAAATAACAAAGAAACCTGATTTGAATGATCCTGTATTAAGAGCTAAATTGGCTAAAGGGATGGGACATAATTATTATGGAGAACCTGCATGGCCCAATGATCTTTTATATATTTTTCCAGTAGTAATTCTAGGCACTATTGCATGTAATGTGGGCTTAGCAGTTCTAGAACCGTCAATGATTGGTGAACCGGCGGATCCGTTTGCAACTCCGTTGGAAATATTACCTGAATGGTACTTTTTTCCCGTATTTCAAATACTTCGCACAGTACCCAATAAGTTATTGGGTGTTCTTTTAATGGTTTCAGTACCAATAGGATTATTGACAGTACCTTTTTTGGAGAATGTCAATAAATTCCAAAATCCATTTCGTCGTCCAGTAGCTACAACAGTCTTTTTGATCGGTACCGCAGTAGCTCTTTGGTTAGGTATTGGAGCAACTTTACCTATTGATAAATCCCTAACTTTAGGTCTTTTTCAGATTGATTAAACCGTTAAATACCATGATATAGGTATCTAAGGAAGATATCCTTGCTGGATCTTCCTTAGATACATCAATCTTATTATGATCTATTCTGTAAATATATGGACCGTGTCGGAGATGAAAAATCTTCTTTTTTTTGAGAAAAACTAAAAAATGAAAAAAGTCCAATGGATTTAAAGGATTTAAAATGAAAATTTTTATTTAGGTAAATTGATTGCAAAATGTTTATGTAGAGTAACCAATATCTGTTTTACATCTTCTATGCGAAAATATTCTATTTTCATAAGATCTTCTTGACTGTAACTCAAAAGGTCCAATAATGTATGTATATTGGACCTTTTGAGACAATTATAGGTCCTGGAAGACAATTCTGATTGGTCAATAAAAATACATGTCAATGGAATTACTTTTTTGTTTTTATTAAGATTAGTGAATCTGTCTTGAAAGGAAAAAATAGGTAGATTCCATCTGTTTTTATTTTCCTCGAGATTCATGTCCTCTTCTTCTGCGTGTAGAAAAGGAATAAATAAATCAATCAAGTTACGAGAAGCTTCATAAAGTGCTTTTTTAGGAGTTAAACTTCCATTCGTCCATATTTCTAGAAAGAGTATCTCTTGTTTTTCATTCCCATTCCCATAAGAATGAATACTATGATTCGCATTTTGAACAGGCATAGATACAATATCTATAGGATAACTTCCATCGTGAGAGTCATTTGTGGATTTCATACGATATCCGCGATCTCTCTTGATTTGTAATTCAATACACAAATCAATTGGTTCTGTCAGGTTAGCTATATGCTGTGTCGTGTCAACTATTTCGACAGAAGGTGGTGAGATGATATCTTGAGCTTTTATGGATTTTGGACCCCTGACGCAAATGGATGCGTCCCTAACTCCATAGAGATTACTTCTCAATACAATCTCTTTCAAATTTATTAAAATCTCATGTACTGATTCTTCAATACCTGCTATCGTAGAATATTCATGCAGCACATTTTCAGATGTTGCACGTGTGATACATGTTCCTTCTATTTCTCCAAGTAAAGCCCTTCGCATGGCAATACCTATGGTATCGGCTTGACCTTTCATAAGCGGGGACAGAACGAAACGGCCATAATAAAGACGCTTGCTGTCTACTCTTGATTCAACACATTTCCACTGTAGCGTTCGAGTGGATCCTGCTACTTCTTCTCGAACCATACTAGTATTTTTTTTTTATTTTATTTATGATTATTGGATCAGATCATTTAATCATTGATTTCTCTTGGAATCTCTTTAATTATTATTTCTACACACGTCTTTTTTTAGGGGGACGACATCCATTATGCGGCATGGGTGTTACATCACGTACGAAACTTAATAGTATCCCATTTCTACGAATGGCTCGTAATGCCGCATCTCTTCCGAGACCTGGACCCTTTATCATAACTTCTGCTCGTTGCATACCCTGATCAACTAATGTACGAATAGCATTAAATGCCGCGGCTTGAGCAGCATAGGGTGTTCCTTTTCTTGTGCCTCTGAATCCAGAAGTACCTGCGGAAGCCCAAGAAACCACCCGACCTCGTACGTCTGTAACAGTTACAATAGTATTGTTGAAACTCGCTTGAACATGAATAACTCCTTTTGGTATTCTACGTTCATTCTTATTTGAACCAATACGTGCATTCTTACGTAAACCAATTTTTGCTATAGGTTTTGTCATATTTTATTAGATCATATTTCTTTTTACATGTAGAGTTTTTCTTTTAAAAAGTTCTTGATTTAGAACTTCAGAAGGATTACCCCTGTCTCTGTTTATGTCTCGGATTGGAACAAATGACTCTAATTCTACCCCGCCTACGAATCAAGCGACATTTTTCACAAATTTTACGAACAGAAGCCCTTATTTTCATATTTATCATTCCTTACTTTTTTTTTTACTTTGTTTTTTTGGAAACAAAAAGAAGTTTATTGCATTTTTGAACTTCAAATTATATCTCTACGAAAAGGATGTTTAAAAGAATGATCTAATCGTTCGAATCTTTTTTGCGAAGTCTATAAATTATACGTCCCCTGGTTGAATCATAACGACTCATTTCGATTTTGACTCTATCTCCGGGTAGTATACGTATAAAACTGCGCCGGATTCTCCCCGAAATATAACCTAGAATTATATCTTCATTATCTAACCGAACTCGGAACATACCGTTGGGAAGTGATTCAGTAATTAAACCCTCATGAATCAATTTTTGTTCTTTCATTCCAGGGAACCCCCTTTAAGTATCAACTAATAGAGGAAGAGTTCTATAATTCACTTCTACTCTCTATTTTACAAATAGTAAGTTCGAGAGAAAATTAGGGTATCCCAGGAGAATCACCATATATAACACAAAATTTCTCCTCCAATTTTTTCTAGTCGAGCTTCTCGATCTGTCATTATACCTCGAGAAGTAGAAAGAATTACAATTCCCATTCCACCTAAAATCTTAGGAATTCGTTGATAATTGGAATAGATTCGTAGACCGGGTCGGCTTATACGCTTTAAAATTATTTTATTCCCTTTCCTAGTCTTTCTATGTCGTAAGGTTGAAACCAAGAAATTTTTTTGACTTTCTTGATGTTTTCGAACGTTTTCAATAAAACCTTCTCGTAAAAGTATTTTCACAATGTTTTTAGTGATATTAGTAGATACTATTTGAACTCTTACCTTTTGATCTATGTCAGCATTTCTTATAGAAGTTATTATATCGGCAATAATGTCCCTACCCATGACGAACTATAGTTATTGGTGCCCCCTCATTTTGATATAATCAACATGCTTTTTTTTTTTGAAATTATTCAATTAGAATAAATTCTTCTAAATTTCAAATATATGCATAATACACAATCTATTAATCAGATCTATTTAATATATTTGAATATTATATCCTATTTTTATCTATAAAACTTCGGGTGCTAATGAAACTATTTTAGGAAAATTCAACTGTCGCAATTCCCGAGCAATCGCACCAACCAAAAATTCGAGTTCCTTTTGGATTTCCTTCTTGATCAATGATAACCGCTGCATTGTCATCATATCGTATTATAATGCCGTTGTCACGTTTGAGTTCTTTACACGTGCGTACAATCACGGCTCTAATTATTTCTGATCTTTCTAGAGGCATGTTGGGCACTGCTTCTTTGATTACAGCAACAATGACATCGCCGATATGAGCATATCGGTGATTACCAGTTCCTATGATTCGAATACACATCAATTCTTGAGCTCCACTGTTATCCGCTACATTCAAAAGAGTCTGAGGTTGAATCATATAATTTTTGTTTGAATCTCTTATTTCAATGCAAGGGATAATGAAAAAAAGAAATATTGTCTGTCCAGAGATAAAGAAATCTGTGGTTTTTTTTTTCATTCTCAATACTCCTTTACTTTTGTTTACCTATCCTGAAATAACAAATTGAGTTTTTATAGGCATTTTGCATGCAGCTATTTCCATAGCAGTTTTGGCTACAGTTTCTGATACTCCACTCATTTCATAAAGTATTCGGCCCGGTTTAACAACGGATACCCAATATTCGGGGGATCCCTTGCCCGAACCCATACGTGTTTCTGTAGGTCTTACAGTAACAGGTTTGTCGGGAAAGACACGTACCCATATCTTTCCACCACGACGCGCATATCGTGTCATTGCTCTTCGCCCTGCTTCTATTTGTCTAGCTGTGATCCAAGCAGGTTCAAGTGCCTGAAGAGCATATCGACCAAAACAAATATGATTGCCTCGGCAAGATATTCCCTTCATTCTACCTCTATGTTGTTTACGAAATCTGGTTCTTTTGGGGTTATAGTTGATGGTTTTTTCTAAATTCCATCTCTACTGCAGAGCCGGACATGAGAATTTCTTCTCATCCAGCTCCTCGCGAATGAAATTATTCAATAATATTACATATAAACATGTATTTATGTATTTCATTCTATCAAAAGAAAGAATATACTAATCTTTTTTATTGATACATAGGTAACTGTATATATAACTATTTTATTGATACATAGGTAACTGTATATATAACTAGGCGTGTTTGTTTATATATAATGCTTCTTTCTTTTATCAAAATTTCTAAAGTTTACCTCTATTGAATCACGCCAATAGTCATCCAATAAATGAAATTTTTCAATTAAAAATGAAAGGGTTCGCGGGCGAATATTGACTCTTTCCTCCTTCATTTGTAGGGTCAATTCATGACCCTTCCCTTAAGAATAAATCCATTTTTCTTGGTTCATTTCGCCATCCTACCCAATGAATATTTAGTATTTCTTCGTTTTAAAGAAAATACTATGTAGTCACAGGTTCCATCGTTCCCATAGCTTCTTCATTAATGTTTAGGCCTGAAATCTGCAATGGAGCTCTCAACAAAGTCTGTTATTTGTTTACGATGAAATCTTCTCAGTTTTTCTTAACCCGAAGCTCTATTAAATTATTCTCTATTTTCTATTCTTTAGATTATCTATTTTTATATCTTAATCTTATTACATACATAATAGACTATCTTATCCATATTGATTAAATTAGTTAGATTATTATTTTATTTAGATTATTATTTTATTTATTTTATTTTATTATATTTTTTTTTTCTATTTTTTAATATATTGTCAATATTTTAATTGTATATTGATGTTGATGCTTTATAACACTGCCTTTTTTATGGGGTAATTTTTCAGAAACCATACATATGGGAATCATATATCATTGAAATCTTTATTCTCTCTTTCTATCATCCTTCCATTTTTCCACATCCCTTTTTTTTCACAATTCATAATCAGATTTTTTTATGAAAAGAATTTCAGTTGCTACAACTATATGATCGATTCAGTCATATAGTTACTGTTTCTTGGGATCTCGACA